TTACGAACAGAGGCCTTTTTTTTCATATTTTTTATTCCTTAACTTATCTGCGAATCTACTTTTGGCTGTAAGAAAATAAGTTTCTTGAAATTGTGAACCTCAAATTGAATTGTATACTCATAAATATAAAAGTAATGGTAAAGTAATGGTTAGAATGAAACTTGCTTCACTTTTTTTTTTTTTAAAAAAAAAAAAGAACGGATTCCGGAATGAATTTTAATATAATAAAATTTTACCATATATAACACAAAATTTCTCCACCGATTTCTTCTAATCTAGCTTCTCGGTCTGTCATTATACCTCGAGAAGTAGAAAGAATTACAATCCCTATCCCGCCTAAAATTCTAGGAATTTGTTGATAGTTAGAATAGATTCGTAGACCAGGAAGGCTGATCTGTTTTAAATTGTTAATAATGATTCTTCTATGTGAATATTTTTTTTTTCTATTCTTTCTATGTTGCAAGGTTAAAACCAAAAAGTTGTTGCTTTCCCGATGTTTTCTCACGTTTTCGATAAAACCTTCTCGTAAAAGTATTTTAGCAATGTTTTTGGTAATGCTATTAGATTCAATTCGAACTGTTCCTTTTTTATTCATCTCAGCATTTCGTATCGAGGTGATTATAGCAGCAAGAGTGTCCCTCACCATGATGAAAAAATTGATTGGTACCCCCGGTGATTATATCATCAACATGTTTTTTTTTGTTTTTTGATTTATGAATCCTTAAAAAATTAGGTTATATTCGTGAAACATATTATCTTTTCTTTCATTCAAATATTTTAAAATTATAATACTTCGGGAGCTAATGAAACTATTTTAGTAAAATTTAACTGTCTCAATTCCCGGGCAATTGCACCAAAAATTCGAGTTCCTTTTGGATTTCCTTCTTGATCAATGACAACTGCCGCATTCTCATCAGATCGTATTTTCATACCGTTTTCACGTTGTAGTTCTTTACAAGTACGGACTATCACCGCTTTTACTATTTCTGATCTTTCTAGGGGCATATGGGGGACTGCTTCTTTGATCACAGCAACAATAATGTCACCAATATGAGCATATTGTCGATTACTTCCTATGATGCGAATACACATCAATTTTCGAGCCCCGCTATTGTCTGCTACATTCAAATGGGTCTTAGGCTGAATCATTTTTTATGAATACCTTTTTTCAGTGCAAAGAAAATCCGAAAGAAAGGTTGAAGAAAAAAAGAATATAGAACTTTGTACAGAAAAAATATTTTTGATTCGTATTTTTCATACCAAAGAACTCTTTGATTCATCTTTTTTTTTATCTGTTGAAATAATGAATTGAGTTCGTATAGGCATTTTTGACGCCGCTATTAAAATAGCTTTTCTGGCTATGTTTTTTGTTACTCCGCCCGTTTCATAAAGTATTCGACCTGGTTTAATAACAGCTACCCAATATTGGGGAGATCCTTTCCCCGAACCCATGCGCGTTTCCGTAGGTTTTAATGTAACTGGTTTGTCTGGAAACATACGTACCCATACTTTTCCACCCCTACGCGTATTTCGTGCCATTGCTCGTCGTCCTGCTTCTATTTGTCTAGATGTGATCCAAGCGGGTTCCAGTGCCTGAAGAGCAAATTGATCAAAACAAATACGATTGCCTCGATAAGCTACACCTTTCATTCTTCCTCTATGTTGTTTACGGAATCTAGTTTTTTGGGGGTAATAGTCGATGGTTTTATCCCAATTCCATCTCTACTACAGAACTGGACATGAGAATTTTTTCTCATCCAGCTCCTCACGAATAAAAATAAAATTGAAGATACACATTTCAATATTGAAATAAATATTGAATCGAGATTATTTAGATTTTATCCAATCTAAATAGAGTGTTTGAATAATCAATAATTCAATTATAAATAAAACATATATGTATTAACAAAAATAAAAAGATAATTAAAAATGATTCTAAATAAATTGATAAAAACGTTACAACTCATTTTTTTACCATGTTTTGATCCTCATACTTTAATTTTTCGCGGACGAATGTTCTTTTTATATTTCATTCGTAGGGTTTTTCCACAATTTCGCAAAATAAATGAGTCTTAGTTTTTTCCGTCATCCTGCCCAATGAATCATTCGTTTTCAAAAACATTTTCTGTATTCACAGGTTCCGTCATTCTCATCGTTCTCGATTTTAAATCAAAATGATTAGGTCTGAATTCTACAACGGAGCTTCTAATGAAATTTTTAGTCAATCTTATCAGTCTTTATTGACTCGAAGCTTTTGATTGGTTTGTTCAATGAATGGAATCTATCTAAAAAATTATGTTATTTGTTATTTATATATAGTCTTATGAATAATCAGTAGAATATGAAGAATCAGTATTCATGCAATTATACTTTAATATGTCATGCGATAACTCATAGACCTTACATATTAGAATCATATATCGTTGATGCATATTCTTTTTTCTTTCTCTCAATTTCTATAATCTATTTTTTTTTACTTTTTCTTCAATTTCAGTTTTTT